CCGGGAATTCCGTATTCAAGTCAATGATGCATTACATTAATTATATTCATAAAAATTTTTATAAAATAATAAAAATCTCAAAAAATTTAATTCTATTTTTTTCTTATTTCTTATTAATTTAATAAAAAAATAAAGTAAAAGCGGGTAGCGGGAATCGAACCCGCATCGTTAGCTTGGAAGGCTAGGGGTTATAGTCGACGTTGATTCATCATTTTTAACGTCTCTAATTCAAAACTGAACGTGAAACTTTGGTTTCATTCGGCTCCTTTATGGAAGATGTATAAATTCCTATATTAAGACATGAACGAAAAAAAAAAAAAAAAATTCCACCCATAACATCTATGTCAGCTTTTCTGTCTGAATGTATTCAGAACAACCCGCTTTCTAGACGATCCCTATAGAAAAGAGGGGGATTATATTATAACAACCTTTCTAGTTACTTCGTTCTCTATTTCTATGTGAGAGAATCCTTAGGAAAAGCATTTTGTTTCTACCGAGCTAAAAAAATTTGTCGATGTCTCTAGTAAACCAAAGTCATTGTTTAATAGCCATTTTGCTTCAATTTCCGTAATACAAATTCCAAATTAAAGATTTAGTTACGATTAGAAAGCCACTTTCTATCTTTATCCATGGATCCTTTACTTATACTTATTCAATTAGAAGTATTGATCTAATTAAAAAAAAAAAATTATGTTTCGTAATCTCATAATCCAATTTTTCAATTTTGAATTGATTCTTGGATACAAATCACGAGAATGTATATTCTTCCTCGAATTTTTCATTGAGAGGTAAAGGATTAAATCCTTTTAAGAAATAAAGTTTTTGGTCGGAATGAAATATTAATCAAACCGAAAGACCCCTTAACTATATAAAGGATTATAGAACGAATCACACTTTTACCACTAAACTATACCCGCTACAATCCGATTATTGTATATAAATGAACCTTTTGTCGAACAAGAAAATGGGTCGTAATAAAAAGTTAAAAGAGTAAAAAGAAAGGATAGGATCATAAAATAATCATGAAAATTAGAGCGTTTACGTGTTGTATCAGAGAACCCAATGAGATTCGGAAAAGAGAATTCATTAAATTTCAATAACTAAAACTAAATAACAAGTGTTTTTTTGCCGGAGGTTTTTGACCTAGACGTCTCGACAAAACTACTTAAGCCATAACATACATGAAAATGTATTGTGCAAGAATCCACAGCTCCCTTTTTGTTATTTATTTACTTTACTAAAATAAAAGGAATAAAGAAAATAAAGAATAAATATAAAAAATTAAGATAAGAAACGACACTTTGATTCGATATCATTTGATTCTATATCATAGAAATCAAAAGAGTTTTTTTTTTTCCAATCGTAATAACAAGCAAGTATTTTAGTTTTCAAATAAAAAAAAAATGATTTATGATTCGTTGGAACAATAAATGGCGGGCCCGGCCTGGTCAGTACTTAGCCGGGCCGTGGAACTAAAAAGCACTCTCGGATGAAAAAAAAATATTATGAAGGGCTCTTTCAATCCTTATTTTTTATAATGTAACATAGTATTATCCTTTTTCAATTGGGAGGAGAGATGGCTGAGTGGACTAAAGCGTCGGATTGCTAATCCGTTGTACGAGTTTTTCGTACCGAGGGTTCGAATCCCTCTCTTTCCGTTTTTGTTGATGACTTGGTATTTTCTTTCGAATTTTTCGCGAGCTCTTTTTATTTTTAATAGTTAAAAATGTGTAATAGATAAAATCCTACTAAGAACATTTAAAAATCAAGCAAGGAAAACAAAAACCTTATCTTTTATTCTTCACGTCCAGGATTACGTCCTGGATCATTAGACAGGAATCCGAAAATAAAGAGAGAAACAAAGAATATCACTACCGTGTAAACAAATAGTTTGAGAGTAAGCATTACATAATCTCCAAGATTTTTTTTAGTAAAAAAGAGAATAGATTCTCCGTTTTTATACCGCATACCCTACTATTTTGATTTTTTATTTTGACACCAAGAAATAAAGTGGGGTGATCCAGATTTTTCGCGGTTGTACAAGAATTTCAATATTTGAATTGAGGGTGTAAGACTTATCTGATCTTATCAATTCTTTTCTTTGAATTTTTTTTTTTTTCAATAAATCATGAATTTGTCTAGACATTATTAAATTAAAGATATCATCGAAAACTTACAGCAGCTTGCCAAACAAAGGCTAAGAGAAAAAAAAACAGAGGTATTACTGGCATAACATCTACGATTGGATTTAAAAAAGCGTAGGCCTCGGGCAATTTGGCGACGAAAAAACTACTTGAATAAAGAGCAGAATTAAGACAGATACAGATCAAACTAAATATATTAAGCATAACAAACATTTTGTTCTTGAGGATAATTGTATTTTATTTATTTTGATTGAGTTATTAATAAATTGAGTTTTTTATTATTTTATTATTATAAATATGTTATTATTCATAGAAAAGAAAAACATAGAAAAGAAAAATGAATAAAAAGAAAATAAGATAGACCAAAAAACTTTCTTTGATTTGAACTCACCCAATCAAAAATCCTTCAATTCTCAAATCAAAAGAGAATAGAATAAACCATACTTTCATACAATATCTTAATTGAATTATATGTAATGATCAATAAATTCTGTTTAATTCTACGTCTACATGTATAAAAATTCTAGTAATCTATTTTATAGATAATAGATATTTAGACTTGAGTTGACGAACAACCAGTACCAATATTAGTGTTTATTAGTGTCGACTAGAAATGGGGCGTGGCCAAGTGGTAAGGCAACGGGTTTTGGTCCCGCTATTCGGAGGTTCGAATCCTTCCGTCCCAGAACATACCTGACCCACGATCATTTTATTAATCTATAATTTTATTAATCTATAATAAAAAATAAAATATATATCTATATCATAATCTATATCATAATAAAATATATCAAAATAAAGATTGTCTTTTCGACCAGTCTTCCGTTTAAGAGTATAATATTGTTATAGAATGTGATTCTTATTTCTTTTTTTTTTTTTTTTTTNATTATTATTAATCATATCTTTTTCACAAATTTAATCGAGTTCAAATAACACGCATATGAAACGAAATTTTTATTTGTTAAATATTACTGATTTTACAATATGAAATACGAAAAAATAACAACCTAAATCTTCAATCTTTCCTTACATCAGTCTTTTTTTTTATTAATCATTGATGGTTTAATCCAATATGGATTTATCTTTCTCTTAATGATGATAAAAAGCGAATGGTACTTACTGTAAAACCTTATGCAAATAATGATATAGGGTAGGAAACTATTCAATCAATTAAATCTTTTTAATGATTTCTTATGAGTTCTTAGTACTCTAAGAAGTGTGAAATTGTTGAATTTATCCTATCACGTTACTTGAAGATAGAGATTCAAAATAACTTGTTTATTCGTGTTTATTTATTCATGTTATGTTAGTTATAATAAAAAAAAAATTATAAACAATGGGGTTAAATTGATTGAATTCTTGTTGAGACTTCGTCATACATTATCCATTCTTCATATAGAAGAAAAAAGTATAGATTATTATGTACCGACCGAACCGATGATTATTCACGATTCCATAATTGAATCAATTACATACTGGTTCCAAACTGAAGGAATGTTATGGTAAAACTTCGTTTAAAACGATGTGGCAGAAAGCAACGTGCGACTTGAAGGACATGATCAGCTGTGGATTCTTACATCCACCACTTTTTTATATTATATAGGAACGAAAGTGCTCTTGGCTCGACATCATTTGTTCTGTTCCACTGGAACCCTCATTTTTGAGAGTGTTGCCATGTAAATAGTACACGATGGAGCTCGAGTAGAACGTATTGATTAATTTCTCAAGGGCAAGAATCTAAGGTTAGTATCGATCAATAAATTGGAACAACTTCGTAAGTATATTTTAGATATATAAATCTAAAGGATCCAATTCGATAAAATTTAAAAGTTAATTTTGTTTGGAATTGGTAAAACTCTTTTGATCAAATCAAAAGTAAAGTGTATTACGTAGGAATCAACCATTCATATGATTCTTTGATAGAAAGAAATCACAAAAAATGGTATGTTGCTGCCGTTTTGAAACGATTTAAAGATCACCGAAGTAATGTCTAAACCCAATGATTCAAGGCAAAGATAAAGATCCTGGAACAAGGAAATACCGTTTTCAATTGTCTCAACAACCAGATCATATTTAAGAATCAAAATAGATTCGAAAGGAGACAGACAAAAAGGGTTAGAGACCACTCAATAAATTTAATACCTAAAAGGTTTCTTTTGAGTTATTTGAGAGTTATTCAACTTGAGTTATGAGGATACAAATAATTTTTTTTTTGGGGGGGGRAGACTAAGAAAAAGTATTTAAACTAAAATCAATAATATAATGAATTTGATGATTTTATGGATCTATTTGATATTATGATTCTATACATAGACATAATTTAGAATTTTCTCGAGCCGTACGAGGAGAAAACTTCTTATACGTTTCTAGGGGGGGGGGAGTATTGTTCATCTATCCCAATGAGCCATTTATCGAATCGTTGCAATTGATGTTCGATCCCGACGAGAGGGAAGAGATCTTCGTAAAGTGGGTTTTTATGACCCGATAAAGAATCAAATCTATTTAAATGTTCCTGCTATTCTATATTTCCTTGAAAAAGGTGCTCAACCTACAGGAACTGTTCATGATATTTCAAAAAGGGCGGGGGTTTTTACGGAACTTCGCCCTAATCAACAAATAAAATTCAATTAATGAAATAAAAAAAATGTGGATGATTTGTATATAGCCTTGTATAACCTTTTTGTTTCTTTGCTATTTCCTCTTTTGTTCTATTTATATCATACTAAATTTATTATTGTTACTATAAATACTAAATTTATTATTGTTACTATAAAAGAGTGTCTTTTATAACGACAAAAATCTATTTATATTTTATTGATATAAATTTTATTGATATATATAAAATAGATAGAAAAAGATTAAGTGAATAAATAAATGAAGTAATCGGGTCTATAAATATAAAATTTTGAGATTACTGTCAATGAGTTAAGGAACAAATAAAAAAACACAAAGGATTTCACTTGCTTATTTTAGTGAATAAACCTCATTTTTTTACTTAATTTTTTTTTCCACCAATATTGTATCAATGTTGTGTTGTATAGAAATATTATATATAGTGCCAATCCAACACAAGTCCTTAGTTTTTTTTTTTTTTTTTTTTTTCTTATAATTCTAATTGTCTAATTGATTGAAATTGGAATTGTTAGTTAGATTTATAAATTGTTTTTTCTTTTGTATTCTTTTCTCAACATTCATATTGACAACAGTGTATCAAATAAATATAATCCGATCGTGGATAAAAGGATCCATTTATATCTCCGTCCCATAGCTTTTATTTCATTCAAATAATGGGTTCTTGTATTTTCTGTGATACAAGAAGTCTTTTTTTGATTAAGATTAAACTCAATAAAATCTATATATACTATAGAATTAATGGATGTATTTTTAAATATTTTACTTTATCCCTATTTTTATCTGAGAATTTTTTCATCGGATCTGCTCATTTTTATTATGTTCAGAATCTAATCAATTAGAATTTAAAAAATTTGTGCTATTTTAATGTTTTGATTGGTTTGGATTGCGTTGTGCAATTCAATCTTTTTTTTATTGAGATTCCGATTGTATCTACACATTCTAATTATTTTATTTGGGTTGCTAACTCAACGGTAGAGTACTCGGCTTTTAAGTGCGGCTAGCATCTTTTACACATTTGTATGAAGCAAAAGATTCGTCCATACCATCGGTAGAGTTTGTAAGACCACGACTGATCCTGAAAGGAATGAATGGAAAAAGCAGCATGTCGTATCAATGGATAATTCTAAGAATATTTCATTCTTACCGAATAGGTCCAAAACCTTATTAAAATTGTTTGAATTCTTGTCGTGTAATAAAAAAAATGAATTTGGTCGAGTGAATAAATGGGTAGAGCCCTACTACGGTTCCAATTATAGGGAAACAAAAAGTAATGAGCTTCTGTTCTTAATTTTTGAATGATTACCCGATCTAATTAGACGTTAAAAATATATTAGTGCTTAATACGGGAAAAACTTTTCCCATGAGTGGATTATAAATTTCTTATGAGTCCTAATTATTAGCTATTACCCATTATGGGGTATAGATAAATGTGTAGAAGAAGGCAGTATATTGATAAAGATTTTTCAAAATCAAAAGAGCGATTGGATTGAAAAAATAAAGGACTTCTAACCATCTTGTTACCCTAGAATGAACATAAATCAATTAGATGGAAAAAGAGAGGCTAGAGAGTCTGTTGATGAGTCTTACTTGTTCCGAGGTATTTTCTTACTATAATACCTTGTTTTGACTGTATCGTACTATGTATCATTTGATAACCCAATAAATCACCTATTTCTTTTCTTGTTCACATTAAAAATGGAAGAATTTCAAGGATATTTAGAACTAGATAGATATCAGCAACATGACTTCCTATACCCACTTATCTTTCGGGAGTATATTTATGCACTTGCTCATGATCATGGTTTAAATAGATCGATTTTGTTGGATAATGTAGGTTATGACACTAAATATAGTTTACTAATTATAAAACGTTTAATTAGTCGAATGTATCAACAGAATCATTTGATAATTTCCGCTAATGATTCTAACCAAAAAAAAATTTTTGGGTACAACAAAAATTTGTATTCTCAAATGATGTCGGAGGGATTTGCAGTCATTGTGGAAATTCCGTTTTCCCTACGATTAGTATCTTCCTTAGAGGCGACAGAAATCGTAAAATCTTATAATTTACGATCAATTCATTCAATATTTCCTTTTTTAGAGGACAAATTCCCACATTTAAATTATGTATCAGATGTACTAATACCCTACCCCATTCATCTGGAAATCTTGGTCCAAACCCTTCGCTATTGGGTGAAAGATCCCTCTTCTTTACATTTATTACGACTCTTTCTTCACGAGTATTATAATTGGAATAGTCTTATTACTCCAAAAAAAATTATTTTTTCAAAAAGTAATCCACGATTATTCTTGCTCCTATATAATTCTCATGTATGTGAATACGAATCCATTTTACTTTTTCTTCGTAATCAATCTTCTCATTTACGATTAACCTCTTCTGGTATCTTTTTTGAGCGAATACATTTCTATGAAAAAAAAAAATATCCTGTAGAAGAAGTCTTCGTTAATGATTTTCCGGCCGCCATCTTATGGTTCTTCAAGGATCCTTTTATGCATTATGTTAGATATCAAGGAAAATCTATTCTGTCTTCGAAGGATACCCCTCTTCTGATGAATAAGTGGAAATATTATCTTGTCAATTTATGGCAATGTCATTCTTATGTGTGGTCTCAACCAGGAAGGATTTATATAAACCAATTATCCAAGCATTCCCTTGATTTTTTGGGTTATTTTTCAAGTATGCGACCAAACCTTTCGGTGG